TGGTTTAAGGAAAAAAAACCGCTTTCCACAATTTAATATATATCATCGAATTTAAATATCAGAATAGCTGATATAGTCATGATTCAAGGGGTCAGGTCCACTTACATTTTTTTAATATTAACACTATCCGTATTCTCCGCTGAAAAAAAAAAGAAGACTAAGACTTGATTTTCATGAAAAAGCCCTTTATCGGATTTGAACCGATGACTTACGCCTTACCATGGCGTTACTCTACCACTGAGTTAAAAGGGCCCTATTCAATTCATGAATTAGCCATTTTATATTACGAGTCTACTACATATATACATATATGCAGTAGACTTATAATGGACAAAAAATTTGTATTTACCTAGAAAGTGGGTAAAATTTTTCTCGTTTTTGCATTTTATGGCTTAGTGCGAGATAGTGATAGGCATATTATATTGCATCTCAACGATAAACGAAGCAATGAGTGAAAATGGAAGAAAATAAATGAAATGAAACTAAATGGGGTTTTACCTCCCCTACCCCTTTTTTCTGTCTGGCTAACCATTGCCTGAACTGAAGGAATCCTATACTTCCTTTCCTTATATCGAATAGTATGGGATGCTTCATTCATGAAGCATCAACCCCCCCCAAAAATGTTATGATTCTATAGAATCATAACATAGAAAGACTCTTCGGATCTAGCCATACCATTAGATTATATTGACAATTCCAAAAAACTGTTCATACTATCATCATAGTATGATGACGGTCGGGCGGATATGCCCCCATCGTCTAGTGGTTTAGGACATCTCTCTTTCAAGGAGGCAACGGGGATTCGACTTCCCCTGGGGGTAGGGTACTACAAAAGGAAGTTGATCATGGATTATCAATAAGCCTAGAATGAATTCTTCCTGGGTCGATGCCCGAGCGGTTAATGGGGACGGACTGTAAATTCGTTGGCGACATGTCTACGCTGGTTCAAATCCAGCTCGGCCCCAAAAATCACCGCTCCATGAGTATAATATAACCAATTTGTCCTACAGAAAAGAAATGCTTGATCTGCAGAAATGAAGGAAAAGGGTCAATTTTTTGCTCTATTTATATTTTTTTCTCATCTCATTGAAAGGTTGATTATCCACTTTTAATTTTAACAATAAAAAAAAAAAGAATCACTAGTTACTAATAATCCGCGGCACTCTCGCTAAAGCCCGTGTTTATGTGGATATGATATCACTATATCATTCGTGTATCTGTTACGTTACAACATGACAATTCTTATGAAACCATAAGAATATGTATGCTATACACCTTGCTGGGATTGTAGTTCAATTGGTCAGAGCACCGCCCTGTCAAGGCGGAAGCTGCGGGTTCGAGCCCCGTCAGTCCCGAACTAGGATCTGATGAATTTCTCAATTCATTTCTCTATTTTTCGCGAAAGGGAAGAGGGGGAGCCGAATCGAATCCCCGGTGCGGGGAGGGGCATTTTTTTTCTTTTGTTTCGCATTTATCATCAGATAAATATGGGAATTTCCATTTCTTTTCCTAGTTCTTTCCCTAGTACTGATTGATAAGGGAGAGACATATGTCGATTGGTACAATCGGTAGTATTGCTATATTCAGTATTTTTTGTTCGAATATTTGATTTTTTATACTAAATCCTTTCTTTTTCCATCTCACTTATACTGTTTGTATCTGTGTATGACCCAGACAATACCAGTCATATGATACCTCATAATTTTATGTACATAATTCTATGTATATGTATGTATTAAGTAGGGAAGTTGTATAAAGAAGATAGCTAATGGGTTATGTTATAGAAAAGAAAAAGTGGAAAAGGGTATGAAAATCTAATGATTGATGTGTATTTCTGATCAAATCAAAAATGATATTTTTGATTTAGTATGATAAAAGATCTTTCCTTTCTATGTTATACTACTACTATATTATTTACTATATTATTGAATTTTCGACAATGAATTGATTTGATAGATCAGAAATTGTTATTCATAATATTGATCTGATTCAGTATCATCGGGATGCAATTAATCCCGTTGAATTTGCAGGAGTCAAATTTTTCATCTCTATGGGATTAGATCCCGAGTTATTGCGAAACAAAAGAAGATTAGATTATGGAAGTCAATATTCTCGCACTTATTGCTACTGCACTGTTCATTCTAGTTCCTACTGCTTTTTTACTTATCATCTATGTAAAAACAGTCAGCCAAAATGATTAATTTGAATGAAACTTGAATTATTATTAGTTCTTATCGATGATTCCAGAAATGAAAGAAAGGGATTCAAACTCTAAATCTTAAATGAAATGATTAGGCTGGAATCAGAAGTCTCGTAGTAAGTATCTAAGCTGGTGTGGTAGAAAGAACTATATATATAGTTCTTTCTACCACACCAGCTATAGTATTGTTTTTATTATTATTATATATAGATCAAATTACAATATGTATGTACATATATTAGATGTACATATAGATAGCACTCTATTTCTTTTAGTTTGATTTCCCATCTCAAGAAGTCATTGATTGAACAATTAACGGATGATCCGCGGAGTTAAGTTATACAGTAACTTCTTCGGATTTGTAAAAGGAGTAGAGCAGACCCTGTCCATTTTTCATGCTTAAACATGAGATGAATCAAAAAAAGCATAAAAACTTTTCTAGTAGTCTAAAACAAATGTTAAATGTGTGATATGTGGATCGCTCAACAGAAGAAAGATCTAATTTTATTATGTGTCGGATCTCTTTGGCCAATCACTAATCGCTTCGTTTCCGATAGAAAGAAAATATGTATTGTCGTAATAGCAGAACGACTTTCTTTTAGAAAGGTAAAAGAAAAAGGGAAATAAATAAAGAAAAAAAAATAGTATTAGTTTTTCTTATTGTAATATCCATAATTATGATAAGAGCTGATTCACTAAAATAGAATATTTAGAAAATTAGGTTGGAAAAAATCGCCTATCATGCATGGTAATCATTCATTACTGTATTCCAGTACAATTTGGAAGACATTTTTCTTTTTTTAGGGCTTCGCAAAATGATCAATAAAGAATTGATACGATTCGATTGAGCAATTAGTAGTGCCCAGCCCTAGAGTCCACTCCTTCCCCATACTACAAGTGAAAGGGAAAATGTAAAGACTACCATTAAAGCAGCCCAAGCAAGACTTACTATATCCATGTGAATTATGTCCTCTATTTCTATGAAGGAATTATTCTATTATTGATTAATAATCATAGCGGAATCAATGGCGCAGAGTCAAAATAGGTAAGACTATTTATTGATGAACCAATTCAATGAATACACTCGTAACAAGTTTCTATATTTTAGGGTTTCTGGTAAAATCAGGAAGCATTTAGTACAAATACGATGATACACACGCCTTTTCCTTGGAAATATCAAAGGAATGCTTCTATATGGAGCATGTAAGAATAGTAAGACCTATTGTTTGTTTTGATGTTAATGCCTTTCCTTACTAAGCAAAAAGCATAAAAATATACCATCACGATAGATAACTATCTATCAGATACCTCTATTTCCTATTTGATCTAAGCTTACTGTCTTTCTTTCTGTGAAAGAATCAGGAGAACCCACGACCACTATTAATTAATACATTCTTTTTTTTTTTTACTTTAACCTTTACTCTTTTAATATAAGAGATCTTGTTATTATAGTCTTTTGTATAATCTCTTCTTCAATTCTAGTAGCAAAAACAGAGTGTCCCTTAGGAACCTTTGGATACCGAGATTTCCAACCTTAGTTCTGAATCCCGGAATTGACTCTCACCATTTATTTGATTCAATTGAAAAATCAAATAAATGGTGAGAGTCAATCATTAAATTAATAAGTGAGAGTTGCTTCATCCCTATTGATACCGATTTGGGCTACACCTAAATTTGGAGAAAAAAAAATTACAGTCTTTTAGAAAACCTACGCCATGGGTTATCAAAATCGAGTATTGACACGCCCACTTAGTCCTTTGCCTCTGCTTCTTGCGGAGCAAGAATTCGTCGAATTAGATCGGCGCAAGATAGGAAAGAAATAAAAAATCTTTTGTTGATCAGGCGACACCCGGATTTGAACTGGGGATAAAGGATTTGCAGTCCCCCGCCTTACCACTTGGCCATGCCGCCAAATTCGGTCAAAAATGGATAAAAATATTATCTATATTCTAATTCTACTACTCACTCCTTTTTTTATCTTGAATACCATTGTACCTATCCTTTTCAAAAAAGAAATTCCTGTTTTTTATTGGATCTAGTTTAGATTCTTCTCTTCGATTGATTGTATCTTAAAATATACATCGCTTAAAAACATCCCTTCTCCTTTCTATTGAGAGTAGAAAAAATGGATTTCTGGTCACAGACTGCAAAATTCAGGACAAATTGGAACCATTAACAATTTACTTTGAATTAGCGAACGATTCCTCCATTTTTATCTCCAATGAAATTTTGTTTCATTGAATGGCAAAAGAAAATCAAATTGATTTATGACTAATTTATGACTAATCAGTATTCATTTTTTTTTTCAATAATCAATCCTTTTCAATTTCAATTATAATAACATATATGTGTATATGTAAACCCCAGAACAGAAATTATTACCCAGATACCAAACCTGATCTCTCTCTTATGTACATATCCCTATAGAGAATCCTCCTGTTTCAATTTTTCATTGAATATATTGAATAGAAAATACACATTTTTATGGAGTGTGACTAATGTTGTCCCAAGTGAAATTACAATAAAAGATGTGATATATGGATAAAATGGATAGCCGTATCAGCATGTACTTATACAATAAATACTATTCTTATTCTATTTTATATTTATATTACGCAATTCAATCATATTCTATAAATTCCACTGACTACCAAAAAGAATCCGCGAATTCTTTTTTGAACATGAAATTGAGTGTGTTAAAAAAAAAAAAAGGAAACTCTATACTACTTTTGATTATTCTGTCTTTATCTCATTCATAGAGAGGAGATCTAATTTCGAACCCATTTCCTTTTTTTGGTAC